TTAATCCCGCAGATACATATAATTCAGCAGAATATGTAAGCGATTCATATACAGCATCTTTTTCGTTTATCAAGGGTTCTAATAATTGATATGTTTCGACAAATAATTGAAATTCAATTTCTTGATCTGTATCCTCAATTTTTGGAAACTTAAAAAGCCCTTCTGGTAAGCCCCGATCAATGAACCTACAAAACCCTTCAAATTGGATCTGATTCAATCCAGGTAGTGTAGACATTCCTTCATTTCCATCCCCAAGCATTTTCAATTTCCCCGTGAATTTTTTCGAAAAATATTCCACCGATTTGCTGCCATTCTTCATCAAATCACATGACTCAATTTAGCAATACTGGAATTTCTGTTCTTTATACTGAATTACATGAAATTTTAACTAATCCCGTGTATGAAATACCTATTATGAAAAGAGGAATAAATAAAATATAATTTTATACTCAACTTCGAAGGAAGGAATTTGCAACAAAACAAACAGATAGAATCTAAATTCGAATCTCAAAATGGAAATGAATTGAAAAATTCGACCCGGATTTCAAGATTTTTTTTTCATTTTAAGGAATATAAAAAAATGCATACCGTTTCTATCATTATTATGATATTCCATATTCCAATTCAATTGGATACCAGAAAAAAGGAATTCGGGATTGTAAAGAAAAGAAATATTTTTAACTATTTTTTTGGAGAATACGATTGATTAGAGTGTGTAATGTGTAATTAAGGCTTTTGTATTTTTTAAACATGCATAGATTGAACTCTAGCTATAGATCTGTCTTTAATTTTATTGCAGTCATATTTGTTCGGGACAACACATAACATGTCGTGCTTCTCCTTAACAATTTCTTGATAATTCCATTCCGTAGAGTATCGGTATTATATATATGGATCGATAAGATACCCGATTAGATAATATCTGTGTAACTATTCAAATTTATGTTCTAGGGTTTACATATATTGACAGTTGCTGTTATAATTGGAATGGAGAAAGTTTTTTTTTTCAATAAAAAAGCAATATTGATTGGTTATGTATCAATTTTATTTTCTTATCTCATTAAGAAAAAAAACCATTTTAGATTCAAATATTCAAGAATAATTCATAAATTAATAGTTAACGGTTGCGAATTGTCTCGATATTTTTTTTAATTTTTCAATAGAAAAAAAGGGGTATTCTCATATACTTCATATATTTATATATCTATATCTATTTGGCGGCATGGCCGAGTGGTAAGGCGGGGGACTGCAAATCCTTTTTCCCCAGTTCAAATCCGGGTGTCGCCTAATCAATAAGACATTTGAAATGAAATATTGTATTACGTTTTTTATAGAAAACTTTTTTCCAATAGAAGCAAGCTAGGGAAAAGGAGTCTTGAGACTTGTGTTTGATTCTAAATTCTAAGCATCAGTAGGTTTATTCTAAAAAATGCTGTATGTAAATATTTTCGTCTCGGATTCAAGTAGTGAAAAGGAATCAATAAATTTAGAAATGATAGTTCTTTCACTACACAACTATTGTAGTGTCCGTCTACTGACTGGATCTCGAATTAGATTGGATAAGTTGGATAGGGAATTCCATTTTTCGTTAGAGAACGGGCGGAAGAAAAACCTTGTCTACAGACTGATGGAAAGTCTATTAGTGCTTCCACATTTAATTAATATTAGTTAGATTAGTTAGATTGAATAGTTTTTAATTTAGCTAATTCGCTTTCTTAATCTTAAAAGTATATATAGAATTATATAATTTATTATATAAAATATATAAAATAGAATTTCAAATATTTTACAATTTTTTTTATTCTAAAATCGAATAGAAAAAATAAAATCTTTCTTTTCACTAACCTCTAGTAAAAGAAATTAATAGGCACGCTATCTTCCGATTATTTTCGTTTTTTTAGAGAACGAATCGGGAGACATTAGGGAATTCTTTCAAATAGAAATAAGAAAGAGTATAAGTATGCAAATTAATCTGTCTTGATTCTTTTTTTTATACTTAATGAAATTACTTAATGAATTAATGAAATGGGGGGGTAAAACAGAAATCTTTTTATTCCTACCTGTTAGTAACATTCATTTACTTAAAACTTCCGAGGATGTTTCCGGATGTGTTGTTTATGCTTAATATTTTCCGATTTTACTAAAAATCATATAAAAAAAACTTTTTAGATGTTCTAATAGAAAGGATTCTTGTTTTTCGTCAATGGTGTTAGCCCTGAATCCTTTTTTTTTTTTTGACTCTCTAACAGCAATTCCACTATTATTATAGTCTTTTTAGTGAATAATACAAAAGAAAATAATAGAAGAAAAATTTTTGAATAATAATTAAATAATTCCAGAGATAGGAGACAAAATTTACATGGATATAGTAAGTCTTGCTTGGGCTGCTTTAATGGTAGTTTTTTCATTTTCCCTTTCCCTCGTAGTATGGGGAAGAAGTGGACTATAAGGATACTCAAAATTGAGTTAAGGGATCAAAGTACCCATTTTGTTTTCTACTTGGGTTTTTAAATTTCTGAACTATTGTAAAGTATTTCATTTATACTAATTAATTGAGTTCAAATATAAACAACTATAAAATAGATCTGCATTTCAGGGTTCTATTATATTCTATTAGTGTAATGTATTCTATGTATATGTATATTATAGAAATGGAAAATACTCTTTCAATCAAACAAAGATTTGAATTATATCTTATCTATATTGGTATTTTGAGAAAATCAAGAGAATCCAATAGAATAGGAAATTGCTTCCTATTCCAACCGAATTCTTCTTAAAATTTCTCTTTCGATGAACTGACGCTTAACCAGGTTATATATATATATCGAAAATGGAGGACCGCATAATCCCCATTCCGCCCCCCCCCTTCTTTTTTTAATATGATACCGGGATTGTAAAAAGAATCCGAAGAATAAGAGTTGTTTTTTGATTATTTCAGATTCATTGGAATCAATACAAATCAAATAGATGAAACTCAAAAAAAATTGGACACAATTCTCAGATAGTAGAAATCAAATATATTTGATTTCTACTATCTGGATTACGCTGATTGTAGTCCGATCTTTTTTTTTTTAGACTAAGACCCAAAATTGAAAACCTTTTTCATTTTTTTTAATCATTGATTACATTGATAAAAATTAAGAAGTCAGATTTAAGTGAAATTAGTCACTTTGACTTACCGTTTTTACGTAAATTATAAGTAAAAAAGCAGTAGGAACTAGAATAAACAGTGCAGTAGCAATAAATGCGAGAATATTTACTTCCATAATCTTTATTATGTTTTATTTCTCTTAAATTTCCAATAAAAAATTCGGGATTTAATCCCATAGAGATGATAAATCTTTCATCGATAATTAATTCAACAATGGTATAAATTTGATTTCGATGATATCAAATTGGATCAATATCACGAATAACAATATCTGAGTTATCAAATCGACTTATCGTCGAGAATTAAATAGTATAACATAGGAAGATCTTTTATCCATACTAAATAAAACAAAAAAACATTTTTTTTTGATGGAATTCAAAATTTCCTTTCCTTCCTTATTAGGAAGGAGATTTTGTTTATCAATTTTATTCCCTTTCACACAAAAAATGAATGGATGTCTTTTTTTTTTTTGGGGGGGGGGTTGGATCCATCGGGACTGACGGGGCTCGAACCCGCAGCTTCCGCCTTGACAGGGCGGTGCTCTGACCAATTGAACTACAATCCCAGGGAAAGGGGTGTACAGTATACATATTTTTACGGTTTCTTTCAAACCCTTATCTTTTTCTATTTTTCTATTTCGGATTCGAACCATTTTGCTGTAAATGAAAGAGGCGGATTTTTGTATATATTGATTGATATCGATATGCACTTTCGTGAGATCGACACAGATTACGAGCAATCTGTTTGTTATTGACAAATCGATTGAAAATGGAATCAATGAAAAAAAAAAATATTTTTTTGTCTATTTAAAAATTTTCCCTAGATTTTCTATTTACAGATCTTGATATGAATCGAGATTCTTAGCAAGATTCGAATTTGTGGAAAGATGGAATACAGAAAAAAAAATAAATAGCGTTTTAGGGATGTTTCATATTTAGATTATTCCGTATCAGAGCACATCAGTCATTTCCGGAGAACAATAAATGGGTTATATAACTTCATAGTGGATCGGCAAATTCTTGGGCCGAGCTGGATTTGAACCAGCGTAGACATATTGCCAACGAATTTACAGTCCGTCCCCATTAACCGCTCGGGCATCGACCCAGGAACAGGAAGAATACATTTCAGTTTTTATTGAAAATTCATGATCAACCTCCTTTCGTAGCACCCTACCCCCAGGGGAAGTCGAATCCCCGCTGCCTCCTTGAAAGAGAGATGTCCTGAACCACTAGACGATGGGGGCATACTTGCCCGACCGCCATTATACTACGTTCATAGTATGAACAGTTTTTTGGAATTGTCAATATAATGGAATGATATCATATGATTCGATAAAAAAAAATTTTACATCTTTCCAAATTCTATCGAAATTTTTGATTAATCATTTTGATTTCGAAATTGTTTATTTTTTTTTTATTCCAGTCATAATAAGAAAATAATAAGTAATGTGAAAGAAAGTCAAATAAAGAGAAAATCCTTTACGGGAATGATTAGTTTGTTGGAAAGAACGGTAGGTTAAAACTTCATTTCTTTCACTGTCCTTTATTACTAAGATTCGATAGGTATTAGGTATATTTATATCTAATACTAAGCCGGGAAATAAAATAAAAAAACGATAATCAATCTGGAAATCGGGTAAATAGAGATCAACAAGTTTTTGAAAAGAATTTCAAAATAAAATACGAATTTGGTTTAGGGACAGGACAAATGGAATCCATTTATCAATGATTCGATGAAATATTTGAATGGGTGAGTACATTTATGTATCAATGAAATGAATTTGGTGTTATGATTAGAATGACTTCCAGACTCAATTTTGAAATAATGTATTCCATTTATATTGGTCAAA